CCTAATACAAGAATGAAAATAGGGACAAGCATCCATACGAGCCCATAAACTTCTTTTAAGGATTCCAATCTGAAAAAAGAATGAATAGCTTCTATTTCTGTTATATCAATTATCATTTCAACGATCAACTTCTCCCATAATGATATCTATACTACCTAGTATCGTCATAATATCAGCCAATTTCATTCTTTTAACTAACTGCGGAAGAATTTGCAAGTTGATAAACCCCGGCGGTCGGATTTTCCATCTCCAAGGAAAAACACTCTGATCTCCGATCAGAAAAATTCCCAATTCTCCTTTTGGTGCTTCGACTCTTACATAAAGTTCTTGCTTGGATAATTCAAAAGTTGGAGAAGGTTTTTTACTAATAAATCGATATTCAAAATCATTCCATTCAGGGTCTTTTATTCTATCAAAGCGCCGGCTTTCTAAATTCTCATAGGGCCCCCCTGGAATTCCTTCCAGGGCCTGTTGGATAATTTTTATGGATTCTGTCATTTCGCCGATTCGTACTAAATAACGAGCTAATGAATCTCCTTCTTTTTGCCATTGAATCTCCCAATTAAATTCGTCATAACACTCATAACGATCAACTTTACGAAGATCCCATTGTATTCCGGAAGCTCGTAGCATTGGCCCCGATAAACCCCAATTTAATGCTTCTTCTCCGCCAATAATACCTACGCCTTCAACTCGTTCTAAAAAAATAGGATTTCGTGTAATAAGCTTTTGATATTCAGCAACCCCAGTTAAAAAATAATCGCAAAAATCTAAACATTTATCTATCCAGCCATGAGGTAGATCAGCAGTGACTCCTCCGATACGAAAATAATTATGCATCATGCGCATACCGGTAGCAGCTTCGAATAAGTCATATATCAATTCTCGTTCTCGCAAAATATAGAAAAAGGGGGTCTGTGCCCCAATATCTGCCATAAAAGGGCCAAGCCATAACAAATGGGAAGCGATACGACTTAACTCCAGCATAATAGCTCTAATATAGCTAGCCCTTTTAGGTACTTGAATATTGCCTAGCTGTTCAGGTCCGTTTACGGTTATTGCTTCTGTAAACATAGTAGCTAAATAATCCCAACGTGTTACATAAGGCAAATATTGTATAATTGTTCGATTTTCCGCAATTTTTTCCATTCCTCTATGTAAATAACCCAATATAGGTTCACAGTCAATAACATCTTCACCGTCGAGAGTAACGATTAGTCGAAGAACACCGTGCATTGATGGGTGGTGAGGGCCCATATTGACTATCATGAGGTCGTTTCTTGTAGTTGGTGTAATCATAAGTTTTTCCCGAGTCAGTCTTCCATGCATTGCTGAAAGTAAAAAGAAATTCATCAAAATTTAAACGACTAAGCTCATCAAGACTAAGCTCGTCAAATGATATCATGCTTCAAATTAACGAGTTTTTATTTCTCGAATATCCAACTCATCAATTAATTCTTTATAGCGTCCTCTATTTCTTTTTGACAAATAGGCTAGTAGTCGTTGACGTTTTCCCAAAATTTTTCGCAAACCTTTCTGAGATGAAAAGTCTTTTTTGTGCAATTCCAAATGTGAAGTAAGTCTCCTTATCTTAGTGGTGAAACTGAATACTTGAAATTCAACAGACCCTCTATTTTCTTTATTTTCTTTTTGAGAAATAATAGAAATTACTGAATTTTTTACCATAAAAAACTCTCCTTTCCCCTTGTACAGATATGGATTTTACCGATCAGTAATAAGTATAAGTAATAATAATGTCATTAATTTTGATGTGGTATATACAATAATTTAATCCAAATAACTCCTTTCTGAATTCAAACCAATCAATCGAATTGGAAATTGGATTTAGATAGGAATAGAAAAAGATTGGTACATTTTTGCATCGAAGAATTTAGACCTAAAATTCAGAAGTTTCTATTGATTCATTTGGAAAACTAATTGAGATATTATTCATAATTCATTTCATATTGAATACTAGAATGAAATGTGAGACAAGAAAAGTACGTGATCTGTATATTTGTTTACTTTCATATACCCTATATTATATATAGATTAATATAGATTATATATAGGGTATATAGAAATAGGGTTTAGGGTATATATAGAAAAATTGTATTATTCACAGAATTTCAATCGCGGATACAGATGTATTCTTAACATACTGAAACGACTGCCATTATTGGTATCAAACCAATAACGATTCATACAAGCTAAATCTTCTAATCGATAATTAGGCCAAAGAAAGAACTTTAATTTCATTAATTGATTTTTCTCTCTATCAAGATAATTATTGTCATGTGAAACTCGGCTGCTGTTTTTTATGTTCTTTCTATTCCAAAATACTGGATTTCTATATGTATAATTTTCATTCTTTGAATTGAAACAAATTAGAATTCTCGCTTTTCTACGACGTTTAAACGAGAAAATATTTTCTGGAACAAGTAAATCAAAATGATTTTTGTCTCTATTTTCATTTATTCTTTGATGTGGTGAAATTGTTTCATCCAAATTTGTCCTAGAAACATATCTTTGCTCTTGATATTTTTGATTAATTTGATGCTTACTCTTATGAAGCAACGAAATACCTACGGTTTGGTACATAATAAATTGTCCATCTTTTTTTCCAGACAAACGAAGTGGTTCTACAATCAATACCCCCCTCTTCATTAATTCTGAAAGAGTTAAATTACTTTGAATCGGCATTCTATCCAAATTTATTTCTCTCTTTTGAATGGAGGTTATAGTCATTTTTTTTGGATCTATCAGTCTAAGCAGAAGACAATATGCCTTGATATTATTGATCATTCTTTGATTTAAAGTTGTGCACCATTTCAATTGAAAAACCAAATAACGTTTCAGGAAGAAATCTAGTTCTGCTTCTGTATTGCTTTTGTATTGTTTTCTCTTTTTCCCCTTTTTTATGTCCAAGCTTGCATAATTATCTTCAATATCTTTTTGTTGTGAGAGAACGGATCCACGATCTCCTTGACTTATGGGTTCTTTTTCTTCTTGATTTCGATGCTTTTTATTCGAGGCTATTAACAAATTAATCTTTTTCTTTTCATTAATCTTTTTATTTTCACTACTATTTAAATTTAAAAGAAGTAATTTGCTTGGTATAAACCAAGGTTTTGTTTTATATGCCTTATAAAGTAACACAAATTCTGGGAAGAGCCAAAATTCCAGATTCGATATGGGGCGCTTTAGTATTTTTTCATTCATTCCCATCCAATCAAAAAATCCTTTGTGGGGGTTTGGTGAATTGGTTTCTGGAATCATAAGATAAAAAATATTTTTTTTAGAAATTATTTGAGAATTGTTAGTAGGAATTTGAGTATTTTGATTCCTATTGGTATCAATAATGATCCAGGTCTCAATATCGGCTTTTTGGCTAAGATAAAAATTGAAAAATTTCCAATCAAAGTTTTTTCTATCGGCCGATTTTTCCATATATGGAATATCAACCTGTCCTAGATCATTTTGAATAGGGATGTTCCTCAGTATATCAAAAAAGGCCTTTTTAGGCCTGTTATAAGTATAATAAATTTCTTGGTTCTTATTTTCTTGAAAGGGAAATCTATAAAAAAAACATTCCGTTTTATTATCATAATTAATAAATTTATATGATAAAAGATTATATCTATAATATTTTCGAAAATTACTTTTTTCATTGGATAATAAATATACTTCCGATTTTTTTTTGGAACCAACCAATTGGTCTTTTTCATATGAATGCCGTTTGCTTAAATTTTCCTTTTTAACTATACAACGCTGGCGAACTCTATTTCGCCATTTTTCTGGTATTAATCTAGACCATCCGATCTGAGATAAATGGTATTGATAATGTCCTTTTAACCAGTTTTTCCATTGATTCGTTTCATAGCTTGGAAGTTTTTTATTTGCTAATTTCGAATGAATCATTCCTTGTCTTTCAAAAGAATCCTTTATTTTAGACTTAAGAAAAGGGGGGATTCTTTGATATTGAACAACAGATCTTACCGAGTTCCTAATTTGAATTTGTGATAATTTGTAAAATACATATGCTTGTGACACGTAGGATAAGTCATAAAAAATACGTGAATTTTCTTTAATATTACTAATATTATCAAATGGCTTTTTTATAGTCGAAATAAATGTAATTGGAGTTTTCTTTTTTTTATTAATTCTTTCTTGTTTTCTTTCATTATTGTAAATCGATTTCTCAATAATTTTTTTTGTTACTTTAAGAAAAAGTTTTGTATTTATTCTGGGAATATTAATGATAGATAAAAATAGATCTGTGTAGATTTTTTCAATGAAAATTTTAAAAAAAGGGGGGAATTTATAGATTAATCGAACATTTCTTCTTTTTAATATTTGCCATTTTTCGAATCTTTTAGCATTAGAATTTGTTTTGTTAGGACTAAGATTATTTATTCTTGGAGTTACTTTTTTTTTCTCTTTTGAGATTCTTTTTATTTGATTTCGAATTTTACTTGTTCTATCAGCGAGATCCTTCGTTTTTTTTTCCGTCAATGAATAATTTGACGAACTCGGAGATGCAATTTGATTAAATGATTCGTGAATTATCTGATTGCTTATCATGGAATCTTTTTCTTCTTTAATTTCGCTTAATTTATATACTTCTCTTAATCTAAATAATAGAATTGGATTTACTTTTGAAAATTCTTTTATTATTTTTTTTATAAAAATAACACCTTCGATAACCCATTTTTTTTTTTTGATTTCTTTTGAAACTTTTCCAAGTAATTTTGTTTTTTCTTTAAAAACGGTTAGAACTGGAAAATACTTCTTTTTCCATTTAACAATTTTTTTTTTTAATTCCTTTAAAATAGGTTTCAAAAGGGAAGGACGTTTTCGGGGTTGACCAAAAGGAAGTTCTGTTTCCATTCCCCAAATTGTTAAAAAACAAAAATCATTTTTTTTCATTTTCATTAGATCTTTCTGAGAGGGTCGTAGTTTCAATTTGTGCCAACAGAAAGGAAACAATATTTTTATTT